GCTGGCGTAGCTTACATAAAGCGTGACACTGAAGATGTTAAGACGGGCCCTAGAAAGCTCCGCGTGCACAAAGGCATGGTCCCGACCTTACTATCCACTATTGCCCAACTTACACATGCAAGTATCCGTACCCCCGTGAGTATGCCCTCCACTCCCCGCCCGGGAATTAGGAGCGGGTATCAGGCGCACTTTAAACCCCAGCCCAAGACGCCCAGCCAAGCCACGCCCTCAAGGGAATTCAGCAGTGATAAACATTAAGCCATGAGTGCAAGCTCGACTTAGTCAGGGCTAACAGGGCCGGTAAAACTCGTGCCAGCCACCGCGGTTAGACGAGAGGCCCCAGTTGATAGTATCACGGCGTAAAGGGTGGTCAAGGGCTTAAACTTAATAAAGCTAAATGGCCCCTCGGCCGTCATACGCTTCTAGGTGCTAGAGACCCGATATACGAAAGTAGCTTTAATAATCCCCGCCTGACTCCACGAAAGCTGAGGAACAAACTGGGATTAGATACCCCACTATGCTCAGCCATAAACCCAGACATTTAAATACAACTAACTGTCCGCCAGGGTACTACGAGCATTAGCTTAAAACCCAAAGGACCTGACGGTGCCTCAGACCCCCCTAGAGGAGCCTGTTCTAGAACCGATAACCCTCGTTAAACCTCACCACTTCTGGCCGTCCCAGCCTATATACCGCCGTCGCCAGCTTACCCTGTGAAGGATATAAAAGTAAGCAAAATGGACAAACCCCAGAACGTCAGGTCGAGGTGTAGCGCATGAAGTGGAAAGAAATGGGCTACATTTTCTTATAAAGAACACTACGAATGTGCAACATGAAACAGTGCCTGAAGGAGGATTTAGTAGTAAAAAGGAACAAGAGTGTCCTTTTGAACCCGGCTCTGAGACGCGTACACACCGCCCGTCACTCTCCCCTGTCAAAATGCAATTATTATACCTAATGCAAAAGCACTGACAAGGGGAGGCAAGTCGTAACAAGGTAAGCATACCGGAAGGTGCACTTGGATAAACCCAGGGTATGGCTGAGATAGTCAAGCATCTCACTTACACCGAGAAAACATCTATGCGAGTTAGATTGCCCTGAGCTAAACAGCTAGCTCTAACACTTAAACACCTCACAACATATAATAAGTACTCTAAATTTATGAACTAAATCATTCTTTTACCTAAGTATGGGAGACAGAAAAGGTTAAACCTGAAGCAATAGAAAAAGTATCGCAAGGGAAAGCTGAAAGAGAACTGAAACAACCCATTAAAGCAAAAATAAACAAAGACTAAACCCTGTACCTTTTGCATCATGATTTAGCAAGTATCCCCAAGCAAAGAGCCCTTTAGTTTGGGACCCCGAAACCAAGTGAGCTACCCCGAGGCAGCCTGCATAAGGCAGGGCAAACCCGTCTCTGTGGCAAAAGAGTGGGGAGAACTCCGGGTAGGGGTGATAGACCTACCGAACTTGGTGATAGCTGGTTGCTTAAGAAATGGATAGAAGTTCAGCCCCGGACTCCTCTAATCAAAATAGATTTTTACAGATGACTAAGAGCAAGACACGGGAGTTAGTTAAAGGGGGTACAGCCCCTTTGACAAAGGAAACAACCTTTTCAGAAGAATAAAGATCATAATTAACAAGACTTACCGTCTTAGTAGGCCCAAAAGCAGCCACCTAGCCAGAAAGCGTTAAAGCTCAGACAGACAACAATCTATTATACCGATAATTAAATCTTAATTCTCTACAACTATTAAGCTAACCCATGCCCGCATGGAAGAAATTATGCTAAAATGAGTAACAAGAAGGCCCGCCCTTCTCCCAGCACAAGTGTAAATCAGATTGGACAACCCACTGAATATTAACGAGCCCAAATTAAGAGGGTAGTGTGAACCACATAAACACCAGGAAGACCCCACAACTTAAGCATCGTTAGCCCCACACCGGAGTGCATCTCAAGGGAAAGACTAAAAGAAGAGGAAGGGACTCGGCAAACACAAGCCTCGCCTGTTTACCAAAAACATCGCCTCCTGCAACTTTCTATGTATAGGAGGTCCAGCCTGCCCAGTGACTACGGGTTCAACGGCCGCGGTATTTTGACCGTGCAAAGGTAGCGCAATCACTTGTCTTTTAAATGAAGACCTGTATGAATGGCCAAACGAGGGCTTAGCTGTCTCCCCCTTCTAGTCAGTGAAATTGATCTACCCGTGCAGAAGCGGGTGTAATTATACAAGACGAGAAGACCCTTTGGAGCTTAAGGTACAAGACTTGACCACGTTAAACAAGTTAATAAAAAATATAAACTTAGTGAAATGCAAAGTTTTACCTTCGGTTGGGGCGACCACGGAGGAAAGACAAGCCTACAAGCGGACGGGGCCAACACCCTAAAACTAAGAGGGACACCTCTAAGCCACAGAATATCTGACCAATAATGATCCAGCATAAAGCTGATCAACGGACCAAGTTACCCCAGGGATAACAGCGCAATCCTCTCCCAGAGTTCATATCGACGAGAGGGTTTACGACCTCGATGTTGGATCAGGACATCCTAATGGTGCAGCCGCTATTAAGGGTTCGTTTGTTCAACGATTAAAGTCCTACGTGATCTGAGTTCAGACCGGAGCAATCCAGGTCAGTTTCTATCTGTAACGCTACTTTTCCTAGTACGAATGGATCGGAAAAGAGGGGCCCATGCTCTAAGCACGCCCCGCCCCTAATTAATGAATACAAATAAAGTAAATAAAGGGAGGGCAAAACCCCCACCACCTAGATTAGGTCATATTGGGGTGGCAGAGCATGGTAAATTGCAAAAGACCTAAGCCCTTTTATTCAGAGGTTCAAATCCTCTCCCCAGTTATGCTTGACATTTTAATAACCCATCTCCTCAACCCCCTAGGTTATATCGTGCCGGTCCTCTTAGCAGTTGCCTTTTTAACTCTGCTTGAACGGAAAGTACTAGGATACATACAACTACGAAAGGGCCCTAACATTGTGGGACCCTATGGACTTATACAGCCCATTGCAGATGGAATTAAACTATTTATTAAAGAGCCCGTACGCCCTTCCACATCCTCCCCCTTCCTATTCCTGGCCGCCCCTATTCCGGCCTTAACACTAGCCATGATACTATGAGCCCCCTTACCAATACCCAGCCCAATTCTTGACATAAACCTAGGAATACTATTTATTCTTGCACCGTCTAGCCTCGCAGTATACGCTATTTTGGGCTCAGGATGAGCATCCAATTCAAAATATGCCCTCATCGGGGCCCTGCGGGCAGTAGCCCAGACAATTTCATATGAAGTCAGCCTAGGCCTCATTCTCCTCTCCCTAACCATCTTTTCAGGAGGCTATACCCTACAGACCTTTAGTGCTGCACAAGAAACTATTTGGCTACTAATTCCGGCATGGCCACTAGCCGCAATGTGATGTATTTCTACCTTGGCCGAGACCAACCGGGCACCATTTGACCTAACAGAAGGGGAGTCAGAACTAGTATCAGGATTTAATGTGGAGTACGCAGGGGGCCCTTCCGCCCTATTTTTTCTAGCCGAGTACGCCAATATTCTCATAATAAATACCCTTTCAGTCGTGTTATTCATAGGCTCGTCCCATGTCCATAACGCCCCCGAACTTACAGCTACTACTCTCATAACTAAAGCTGCCCTCCTATCAATTATATTTTTATGAGTACGAGCCTCATATCCCCGATTTCGGTACGATCAGCTAATACACCTGGTTTGAAAGAACTTCCTGCCCCTCACATTAGCCCTAGTTCTTTGACATATTGCCCTGCCCATTGCACTAGCGGGGCTTCCCCCCCAGCTGTAATGCAGGAACCGTGCCCGAATGCCCAGGGACCACTTTGATAGAGTAGCGTATAGGGGCTAAAATCCCCTCGGTTCTTAGAGGAAAGGGGGTTGAACCCTCTCTTAAGAGATCAAAACTCTTGGTGCTTCCTTTACACCACCCCCTAAGATGAAGTAAGCTAAATAAGCTATCGGGCCCATACCCCGGAAATGTCGGTTACAATCCCCCTTCATCAATGAACCCCTACGTACTATTAGTTTTATTGTCCAGCCTGGGATTAGGGACCACCCTAACCTTCGCAAGCTCCCACTGACTGCTAGCTTGAATAGGCTTGGAAATTAACACCCTAGCTATTATTCCACTAATATCCCAACACCACCACCCCCGAGCAGTTGAGGCCACTACGAAATACTTCTTAACCCAGGCCACAGCTGCGGCTGTGATTTTATTTGCAGGAACAACAAACGCCTGAACTCAGGGAGCATGGGACATCAACGGCATATCAGACCCCCTTGCTAACACAATACTTATTATTGCCTTAGCACTAAAAATTGGATTAGCACCAATACACCTATGAATACCAGAGGTACTCCAAGGGCTAGACCTTACTACCGGGCTCATTTTATCAACCTGACAAAAACTTGCCCCCTTGGCCCTAATTATACAAACAGCCCAAAACGTTGACCCCCTATTATTAACAACACTAGGCCTGCTATCCACGCTAATTGGGGGCTGAGGGGGCCTAAATCAAACCCAGCTACGAAAGATTCTAGCCTATTCATCAATTGCCCACATGGGTTGAATAGTTATTATTCTGCAGTACGCCCCCCAGCTGACCCTGCTAGCCCTACTTATATACATCTTAATAACTACCGCAGCATTCCTGGCACTAAAAGTGTTTAACGCAACTAAAATTAATGCTCTAGCCACAGCCTGATCAAAAGCCCCCATTCTCTCTGCCACCACCACCCTCCTACTGCTATCCTTAGCAGGCCTCCCTCCCCTCACAGGATTTATACCCAAGTGATTAATTTTACAAGAGTTAACTAAGCAAAATCTGCCTATAACTGCCACAGTTATAGCCCTTGCCGCCCTCCTCAGCTTGTATTTTTACCTACGACTCTGCTACACAATAGCACTCACCATCTCCCCCAACATAAATAGCTCCACTCTCCCCTGACGAACTAATATTAACCAACCCTCACTGCTGCTAGCACTGTTCTCCACAGCCGCGTTAATCCTGCTGCCCATTACCCCAGCCATCCTGATATTAACCACCTAGGAATTTAGGATAACATTAGACCAAGGACCTTCAAAGCCCTAAGTAGAAGTTAAAATCTTCTAATTCCTGTTAAGACCTACAAGACTCTATCTTGCATTTTATGAGTGCAAATCAAATGTTTTTATTAAACTAAGGCCTCTCTAGGTGGGAAGGCCTCGATCCTACAAACTCTTAGTTAACAGCTAAGCACTCAAGCCAGCGAGCATCCGCCTACTTTTCCCGCCGTTAGCCTAGTAAGGCGGGAAAAGCCCCGGCAGGCTATTAGTCTGCATCTCTGGATTTGCAATCCAACGTGCTATTTCACCACGGGGCTTGGTAAGAAGAGGACTTTAACCTCTGTCTGCGGGGCTACAATCCGACGCCAAACGCTCGGCCATCCTACCTGTGGCAATCACACGCTGATTCTTTTCTACAAATCACAAAGACATTGGCACCCTTTATCTTGTATTTGGTGCCTGGGCCGGGATGGTTGGAACCGCCCTTAGCCTTCTTATCCGAGCTGAACTTAGCCAGCCAGGCTCACTTCTTGGAGATGACCAGATTTATAATGTTATCGTCACCGCCCACGCCTTTGTAATAATTTTCTTTATAGTAATGCCTATTCTAATTGGGGGATTTGGAAACTGACTTGTACCATTAATGATTGGAGCACCAGACATGGCCTTCCCCCGAATAAACAACATAAGCTTCTGACTCCTCCCCCCATCTTTCCTTCTCCTTCTTGCCTCCTCCGGAGTTGAAGCTGGGGCTGGAACCGGTTGGACAGTTTATCCCCCTCTTGCAGGTAACCTAGCCCACGCAGGAGCATCGGTAGACTTAACAATCTTTTCTCTCCATTTGGCAGGGGTGTCCTCAATTTTAGGGGCAATTAATTTTATTACCACAATTATTAATATGAAGCCCCCAGCCATCTCTCAGTACCAAACCCCCTTATTCGTTTGGGCAGTACTCGTAACAGCGGTACTTCTACTGCTGTCTCTGCCGGTCTTAGCCGCCGGAATTACAATGCTTCTTACAGATCGTAATTTAAACACCACATTCTTTGACCCTGCAGGAGGAGGAGACCCAATTTTATACCAACACCTGTTCTGATTTTTTGGGCACCCAGAGGTATACATTCTTATTTTACCTGGATTTGGTATTATTTCTCATGTTGTAGCATACTACGCCGGCAAAAAGGAGCCTTTTGGTTATATAGGGATAGTATGAGCCATAATAGCCATCGGTCTCCTAGGATTTATTGTATGGGCACACCATATATTTACAGTGGGGATAGACGTAGACACCCGCGCCTATTTCACCTCCGCAACAATAATCATTGCCATCCCAACAGGCGTAAAAGTATTTAGCTGGCTAGCTACGCTGCATGGCGGATCTATCAAATGAGAAACACCCCTACTCTGAGCCCTTGGGTTTATTTTCCTATTCACAGTGGGCGGACTAACAGGAATTGTTCTAGCCAACTCATCATTGGATATCGTCTTACACGACACATATTATGTAGTCGCACACTTTCACTACGTTCTGTCAATAGGGGCCGTTTTCGCTATTATAGCGGCATTTGTGCACTGATTTCCCCTCTTCTCGGGCTACACCCTTAACGACACCTGAACAAAGGTCCACTTTGGTGTAATATTTATTGGAGTTAATCTTTCATTTTTTCCACAACACTTCCTGGGCCTAGCCGGAATACCACGACGGTACTCTGATTACCCGGATGCATATGCATTATGAAATACAGTATCATCTATCGGCTCACTTATCTCTTTAGTAGCAGTAATTATGTTCCTATTCATTTTATGAGAAGCCTTTGCCGCTAAACGAGAAGTATCATCAGTAGAACTAACTATAACCAATGTAGAGTGACTTCACGGCTGCCCTCCGCCCTACCACACATTTGAAGAGCCAGCATTTGTACAAATTCGATCAAATTAACGAGAAAGGAAGGAATTGAACCCCCATAAGCTGGTTTCAAGCCAGCCACATGGCCACTCTGCCACTTTCTTTTGAGATATTAGTAAAAGAAATTACATCACTTTGTCAGGGTGAAATTACAAGTTAAATTCTTGTATATCTTTAATTATTTAATGGCACATCCCACACAACTAGGGTTCCAAGATGCGGCATCACCAGTTATAGAAGAACTTCTCCACTTTCATGACCACGCCTTAATAATTGTGTTTTTAATTAGCACCTTAGTGCTTTACATTATTATCGCAATAGTTTCAACCAAACTTACCAATAAATACATTTTAGACTCCCAAGAAATTGAAATTGTGTGGACCATCTTACCGGCCGTCATTTTAGTTCTAATTGCTCTCCCCTCCCTTCGAATCTTATACCTTATAGACGAAATTAATGACCCGCACCTAACGATTAAAGCCATGGGCCACCAATGATACTGAAGTTACGAATACACTGATTATGAAGATCTTGGCTTCGACTCTTATATAGTCCCCACCCAAGACCTCACCCCAGGCCAGTTTCGACTACTAGAGACAGACCACCGTATAGTGGTCCCCATGGAATCACCTATTCGTATTCTGGTCTCTGCAGAAGATGTCCTACACTCATGAGCTGTACCGTCCCTTGGGGTTAAAATAGATGCCGTGCCCGGCCGTCTAAACCAAACCGCCTTTATCGCCTCACGCCCAGGCGTATTTTATGGACAATGCTCTGAAATTTGCGGGACTAACCACAGCTTCATACCTATTGTAGTTGAAGCTGTCCCGCTAGGGCACTTCGAAAACTGATCCACACTAATACTAGAAGACGCCTCACTAGAAAGCTAATTATTGGACAAAGCGTTGGCCTTTTAAGCCAAAGTTTGGTGCTTGCCGACCACCTCTAGTGAAATGCCCCAACTGAACCCCAACCCCTGGTTTGTTATCCTATTATTCTCTTGAGTTATTTTTCTCTCTGTTATTCCTATCAAAATCCTAGACCACATTACACCTAACGAGCTTACACCAGTAAGCCCAGAAAAACACAAGACCGAGCCCTGAGACTGACCATGATAGCAAGCTTTTTTGATCAATTTGCAAGCCCATCTTTTATGGGTATCCCACTAATCTTCATTGCAATTTCACTGCCATGAATTTTATTCCCTACCCCGCCTGCCCGCTGGGTTAACAACCGCCTCATTACACTACAAGCCTGATTTATTAACCGGTTTACGAGCCAGTTACTTACCCCTTTAAATGCCGGCGGCCATAAATGAGCCCTGCTCTTAACCTCCCTTATAGTTTTTCTCATCACTATCAATATGCTAGGGCTCCTTCCCTACACCTTCACACCTACAACCCAACTGTCACTCAACATGGGACTCGCCGTCCCTCTTTGGTTAGCAACAGTCCTTATCGGCGCACGTAACCAACCAACAATTGCTCTAGGCCATCTTCTACCAGAAGGAACCCCCATCCTATTAATCCCTGTGCTAATTATCATTGAAACAATTAGCCTACTTATTCGACCACTAGCCCTTGGAGTTCGACTCACAGCCAATTTAACTGCAGGACACCTTTTGATTCAACTTATTGCCACAGCTGTCTTCGTCCTCTTACCTATTATACCAACGGTAGCTATCTTGACAGCCACCGTCCTATTCCTACTCACTCTCTTAGAAGTCGCAGTGGCAATAATCCAGGCCTACGTATTTGTTCTTCTTCTAAGCCTCTATCTTCAAGAAAACGTCTAATGGCCCACCAAGCACATGCATATCACATGGTTGATCCAAGCCCCTGACCACTAACCGGAGCTATCGGCGCCCTACTTATGACGTCCGGCCTAGCCGTCTGGTTCCACTTCCATTCTATAACCCTAATAACTCTTGGGCTAATTTTACTAATCCTTACAATAATTCAGTGATGGCGTGACATTATTCGGGAAGGGACCTTCCAGGGCCATCACACCCCTCCAGTTCAAAAGGGACTCCGTTACGGAATAATTTTATTTATCACCTCCGAAGTATTCTTCTTCCTAGGATTTTTCTGGGCCTTCTATCACTCAAGCCTGGCACCAACCCCTGAACTAGGAGGATGCTGGCCCCCAACCGGAATTATTACACTGGACCCATTTGAAGTTCCCCTTCTTAATACAGCCGTACTCTTAGCATCCGGGGTTACGGTCACATGAGCCCACCACAGCATCATAGAAGGTGAGCGCAAACAAGCTATTCAGTCCCTTGCACTCACCATTATTCTAGGTCTATGTTTTACTGCCCTTCAAGGCATAGAGTATTATGAGGCACCTTTCACCATCGCCGACGGGGTATACGGCTCCACATTCTTCGTTGCTACAGGATTTCACGGCCTACATGTAATTATTGGGTCAACCTTCCTTGCCGTTTGTCTTCTGCGCCAAATCCAGTATCACTTTACCTCAGAACACCATTTTGGCTTTGAAGCCGCTGCTTGATATTGACACTTTGTCGACGTTGTCTGACTCTTCCTGTACGTGTCTATTTACTGATGAGGCTCATATCTTTCTAGTATTAAATTAGTACAAGTGACTTCCAATCATTTAGACCTGGTTAAACCCCAGGGAAAGATAATGAACCTAATTTCAACTACTACAATTATTACAGTAGCCCTCTCCTCCGTCTTAGCAATAGTATCCTTTTGATTACCCCAAATGGCCCCAGACGCGGAGAAGCTATCCCCCTACGAATGTGGCTTTGACCCCCTGGGCTCCGCCCGCCTGCCTTTTTCATTACGATTTTTTCTTGTAGCAATTTTATTTTTATTATTTGACCTGGAAATTGCCCTTCTGCTACCCTTGCCGTGAGGAGACCAACTCTGCAACCCAGCTGGGGCCTTCTTTTGGGTTACCATAGTTCTGGTATTACTGACCCTAGGGTTAATTTACGAGTGGACCCAGGGGGGCTTAGAATGAGCAGAATAACAGAGTGGACTAAAATAGAGGCCTCTAATTTAACAAAAATAGTGGCTAAGGCCCACGAACCCAATTAGAATAAGTTCGCCCGAGGTGTGGTAGTCCAATACAAGACCTCTGATTTCGACTCAGAAAATCGCGGTTTAAACCCACGGCACACCTCTTATAAACATAAATGGGGGTAGTCCAACACGACCTCTGATCTTAACTCAGAATATTATGGCTAAGCCCCATAGCCCCCCCATGACACCCTTACATTTTAGCTTCAGCTCAGCATTTACTCTTGGATTGATAGGATTGGCCTTCCACCGCACCCATCTGCTCTCCGCCCTATTGTGCCTAGAGGGGATAATATTATCCCTATTTATTGCGCTGGCCCTATGAACACTGCAATTTGAGTCAGTCAGTTTTTCCTCAGCACCAATACTCCTGTTAGCCCTATCCGCCTGCGAAGCAAGTGCAGGCCTCGCACTTCTAGTAGCCACGGCGCGAACTCACGGTAACGACCGCCTACAAAACCTAAACCTCCTCCAATGCTAAAAGTACTTCTACCAACTATTATACTATTTCCAACAATCTGATTCGCCCGACCAAAATGACTGTGAATAATTTCAACAACCCACAGTCTATTAATTGCCCTTATTAGCCTCACTTGACTAAAATGAACCTCCGAGCCCGGATGAACCGCATCAGGCCCCTACCTTGCCACAGACCCTCTATCAACCCCCCTACTCGTTTTAACATGCTGACTTCTTCCGCTAATAATTTTAGCCAGTCAAAACCATATTAACCCAGAACCCATTAACCGACGGCGCCTTTACATTTCTCTTCTAGCCTCACTACAAACCTTTTTAATTCTAGCATTTGGTGCCACAGAAATTATTATGTTTTACATTATATTTGAGGCCACTCTAATCCCCACACTCATTATTATTACCCGCTGAGGAAATCAGACCGAACGACTAAATGCGGGTATTTATTTCCTTTTTTATACCCTAGCAGGCTCACTCCCACTACTAGTTGCCCTCCTTCTACTACAACAATCCGCAGGGACCCTATCCATACTACTGATTCAATATGCTCAACCACTTATACTGCACTCTTGAAGTGATAAACTCTGATGAGCAGCATGTTTAATTGCATTTCTTGTAAAAATACCGCTATACGGAGTTCACCTCTGACTCCCTAAAGCACATGTGGAAGCCCCCGTCGCGGGCTCCATAATCCTAGCAGCAGTTTTACTAAAGCTAGGGGGCTACGGAATAATACGAATAATAATTATGTTAGACCCCCTCTCTAAAGAATTGGCATACCCCTTTATTGTTCTTGCACTTTGAGGGGTCATCACAACAGGATCAATTTGCCTTCGACAAACTGATCTAAAGTCGCTCATCGCATATTCCTCTGTCAGTCACATAGGCCTTGTAGCAGGAGCAATTCTTATCCAAACTCCCTGAGGTTTTTCAGGGGCGATTACCCTCATAGTTGCCCACGGGTTAATTTCCTCAATACTATTCTGCTTAGCAAATACAGCCTATGAGCGAACCCACAGTCGAACTATAATCCTAGCCCGAGGACTCCAAGTAATTTTTCCCCTTGCAGCAGTATGATGATTTATCGCTAACCTGGCCAACCTAGCACTCCCGCCCCTCCCCAACTTAATAGGAGAACTAATAATTATTACAGCCCTATTTAACTGGGCCCCAGCAACTATTGCACTCACAGGGCTAGGAACACTTATTACAGCAGGGTACTCCCTCTACATGTTTCTTATAACACAGCGCGGCCCAACACCAAACCACATCATGAAACTTTCACCCACCCACACCCGAGAGCACTTGTTAATAGTGCTGCACCTGACACCTGTTATTCTCCTCGTAGCAAAACCCGAACTAATATGAGGGTGGTGTTACTAGTAAGTATAGTTTAACCAAAATATTAGATTGTGATTCTAAAGACAGGGGTTAAAGCCCCCTTACTCACCAAGAAGGGGTAAGAATCAATAAGTACTGCTAATCCTTATAAACCATGGTTAAAATCCACGGCCTTCTTGCGCTTCCGAAGGATAACAGCTCATCCATTGGTCTTAGGAACCAAAAACTCTTGGTGCAAATCCAAGCAGAAGCTATGAATTCCACAACCCTAATTATATCATCCTCACTCCTTATGATTCTCTTGACACTTATTTACCCACTACTAAACTCGCTTGGTCCCCAACCCCGCCCCCCAGAATGAGCAGACACCTCCGTCAAGACGGCCGTCAGCACCTCATTTTTTATTAGCCTGCTACCACTTCTCCTGTTCTTAGACCAGGGGATGGAAAACGTTATTACTAATTGGCATTGAATAAATGTCCAAATATTTGACATAAATGTCAGCCTTAAGTTTGACCACTATTCCCTAGTCTTTACCCCCATTGCCCTTTACGTTACCTGGTCAATTTTAGAGTTTGCGCTGTGATATATGCACTCGGACCCTAACATGGCCCGATTTTTCAAATACCTGCTACTATTTTTAGTGGCCATAATCATTTTAGTTACAGCAAATAATATGTTTCAACTGTTCATCGGCTGAGAGGGGGTAGGAATTATATCTTTCTTACTAATCGGCTGATGATACGGACGGGCAGACGCCAACACAGCGGCCCTTCAGGCCGTTATTTACAACCGCGTAGGAGACATCGGGCTAATCTTAGCCATGGCCTGGCTCGCAATAAATTTTAACTCCTGAGAGATACAACAAATCTTTTTTCTCTCAAAAGATTTTGATATAACAATTCCCCTAATTGGCCTAATTCTTGCAGCAACTGGTAAATCAGCCCAGTTCGGACTGCATCCATGGCTTCCATCTGCCATGGAGGGCCCCACGCCAGTCTCTGCCCTACTACACTCCAGCACCATAGTAGTAGCAGGAATCTTCCTATTAATTCGCCTCCACCCCCTAATGGAACACAACAAGCTATCCTTATCCATCTGCCTATGCCTGGGAGCCCTAACCACCCTGTTTACGGCCGCCTGTGCCCTAACACAAAATGATATCAAGAAAATCGTGGCATTTTCAACATCAAGCCAACTAGGATTAATAATAGTAACTATTGGACTAAATCAACCACAACTTGCATTTCTACACATCTGTACCCACGCCTTCTTTAAGGCCATATTATTCTTATGCTCAGGATCAATTATCCACAGCCTAAATGATGAGCAAGACATCCGGAAAATGGGGGGCCTTCACAGCTTAATGCCCGCAACCTCAACTTACCTGACAGTTGGAAGCTTGGCCCTAACAGGAGCCCCCTTTCTAGCCGGCTTCTTCTCTAAGGACGCTATCATTGAGGCCCTTAACACCTCCCACTTAAACGCCTGAGCCCTCGTATTAACGTTAATTGCCACATCATTTACCGCCGTGTATAGCTTCCGGGTAATCTTCTTTGTCACTATGGGCTCGCCCCGATTTCCACCCCTCTCCCCAATCAATGAAAATAACCCACTAGTCATTAACCCTATTAAACGGCTCGCGTGAGGAAGCATTATTGCCGGGCTTGTTATTTCAGCCAATCTCCTACCGCTAAAGACACCCATTTTAACAATACCCCTAGTGCTAAAAACCACAGCCCTTCTAGTCACAATTATTGGACTCCTTGCCGCCATAGAGCTCACAGCCCTAACAAACAAACAAATTAAAATTTTCCCAACAAAAACCTCCCACCACTTCTCAAATATGCTAGGGTATTTTCCAACAATTGTTCACCGCCTATCCCCTAAAATTAACCTCACCCTAGGGCAATCAATTGCCGCTAAACTGGACCAGACATGATTTGAAATCTCAGGGCCTAAGGGCCTAGCCCTAACCCAAACAGCTATAGCACAGACCGCTAGCGATATTCAACAAGGAATAATTAAAACCTATCTAACTATCTTTCTATTAACCCTAGTGCTAGGAATTTTAACATCCACTATCTAAACCGCCCGTAATGCCCCCCGGCTCAGCCCACGAGTAAGCTCTAAGACCACGAGAAGTGTTAAAAGAAGAACCCAAGCGCAAGACACTAACATTGGACCCCCCAAAGAATAGATTATTGCTACCCCACTGACATCTCCCCGCAACATGGAATACTCCTTTAATTCATCAACCACAACCCAGGAACCTTCATATCAACCCCCTCAAAAAACCCCTGCAACCGCCATAGCGCCAACGAAGTAAATTAATACATACCCCAACACAGAACCGGTTCCCCAAGCCTCAGGAAAAGGCTCAGCAGCTAAAGCCGCCGAATAAGCAAACACCACAAGTATCCCCCCTAAATAGATTAAAAACAACACCAATGACAAAAAAGAGCCCCCTGAACCGACCAAAATTCCACACCCAACACCCGCCGCCACCACCAGGCCCAAAGCGGCAAAGTAGGGAGTAGGGTTTGAAGCAACTGCAATTAAACCCAAAATTAACGCTACCAATAATAAAAATATAACATAAGTCATAATTCCTGCTCGAACTCTAATCAAGACCAATGATTTGAAGAACCATCGTTGTACTTCAACTACAAGAACAATTAATGGCAAGCCTGCGAAAAACCCACCCACTTATTAAAATTGCTAACGACGCACTAGTCGACCTACCAACGCCCTCCAATATCTCAGTCTGATGAAATTTTGGGTCTCTTCTGGGCTTGTGCTTAGTCTCCCAGATCTTAACAGGCCTATTTCTGGCCATGCACTATACCTCAGATATTTCAACCGCATTCTCTTCAGTTAACCACATCTGCCGTGACGTAAATTACGGCTGACTTATTCGAAACCTCCACGCCAACGGCGCATCCTTCTTCTTCATCTGCATTTATATGCATATTGCCCGTGGCCTTTATTACGGCTCCTACCTTTATAAAGAGACCTGAAATATTGGTGTAATCCTGCTTCTACTAGTAATAATGACCGCCTTTGTGGGCTACGTACTGCCATGAGGCCAAATATCCTTCTGAGGAGCTACAGTTATTACTAATCTGCTTTCAGCAGTCCCCTACATGGGAGACGCCCTAGTTCAATGAATCTGAGGCGGGTTCTCAGTTGATAACGCAACCCTGACCCGGTTCTTTGCTTTTCACTTCCTTCTCCCCTTTGCAGTCGCAGCGGCAACCATCCTTCACCTTCTTTTTCTACACGAAACAGGATCAAACAACCCCGCTGGTCTAAACTCCGACGCGGATAAAATCTCCTTCCACCCCTACTTCTCGTATAAAGACCTGCTAGGATTTGTTCTCATGCTTATGGCTTTAACATCTCTGGCACTATTCTCACCCAACCTATTAGGTGACCCAGAGAGCTTTACCCCCGCTAACCCTCTTGTTACCCCGCCACATATCAAACCCGAGTGATACTTCTTATTTGCCTATGCCATCTTACGGTCCATCCCAAACAAGCTTGGAGGCGTCCTTGCATTATTATTTTCTATTTTAGTACTTATAGTGGTTCCAATTCTGCACACATCGAAACAGCGCGGACTCACCTTTCGCCCAATCACCCAGTTCCTATTTTGAACCTTAGTGGCAGATATAATTATCTTGACATGAATTGGAGGCATACCTGTTGAACATCCATACATCATCATCGGGCAAATTGCATCAGTATTGTACTTCGCACTCTTCCTTGTCCTATCACCAATAGCTGGCTGACTAGAGAATAAAGTACTAAAATGAGCCTGCACTAGTAGCTTAGTTTTTAAAGCATCGGTCTTGTAATCCGGAGATCGAGGGTTAAAATCCCTCCCAGTGCCCAGAAAAAGGAGATTTTAACCCCCGCCGCTGACTCCCAAAGCCAGAATTCTAAATTAAACTATTTTCTGATGAAGTAATACATATTTTTACCTATGTACAAAGACGTGCACTGTATGCACATGCATATGTATTATCACCATACGTTTATTTTAACCTAAAAGCAAGTACTAACGTCTTAATTTATTAATGATAAAATATTAAAATTCCACTAAAATTTATTTTAATACTTTCAGATGGCGTATCTAATTGATAAGTCCTCCTCCAATGTTTCTCTATGAATGATCCAACTAACATTTAATAGACACATCTTAATGTAATAAGAGACCACCTACTGGTTGATATAATTGCATAATATTCATGATAGAATCAGGGACACAAACAGTGGGGGTGGCCCACCTGAATTTTTACTTGCATATGGCTAAACATCTCATGTACAGTCAGTGTAGACCCACCCTTCACATCTCCTCCTTGCATCCGGCTACTTGTGTAGTTCATATTCATGCGTTACCCAACATGCCGGGCATTCTTTTATATGCATAGGGTTTTCCTTTTTGGTAACCTTTCATCTTGCATTTCAGAGTGCAGGCTCAACACTAAATCAAGGTTGTACATTTCTCTTGAAATAGATAAAGTAAGTTAATTAATAAATGACATAACTCAAGAACCACATATAAATATCTCAGGTGCATACATATTATTCCTTACTCAACTATTCCTTTATATATGCCCCCCTTCCGGCTCGCGCGCGACAAACCCCCCTACCCCCTACGTTCAGGAATTCCTATTATCCTTGTCAAACCCCTAAAGCAAGGTGGACTCGAGAACGTGCGGGTTAACAAGTTGAGCTGGGTTAACCACCGGGATGATTTTGTGTATATATACGTGCAAATGGAAATTTTTGTCAATTTTTTGATGGCCTAAAAAACTCGATTAAAAACTGCAAAAAGCTTCTCAATGCTAAAATTTTAAACAAAAAAT